GCTAGCGTAGCTTAATACAAAGCATAGCACTGAAGATGCTAAGATGAGCCCTAAAAAGCTCCGCATGCACAAAGGCATGGTCCCGACCTTATTATCAGCTCTAACTCAACTTACACATGCAAGTCTCCGCAACCCAGTGAGTATGCCCTCAATCCCCCGCCCGGGGACGAGGAGCGGGCATCAGGCACAAACATTTAGCCCAAGACGCCTGGCCTAGCCACACCCCCAAGGGAATTCAGCAGTGATAAACATTAAGCCATAAGTGAAAACTTGACTCAGTTAGTGTTAAAAGGGCCGGTAAAACTCGTGCCAGCCACCGCGGTTAGACGAGAGGCCCCAGTTGATAATACAACGGCGTAAAGGGTGGTTAAGGACAAACAAAAATAAAGCCAAATGGCCCTTTGGCCGTCATACGCTTCTAGGTGTCCGAAGCCCCAACACGAAAGTAGCTTTAAATAAACCCACCTGACCCCACGAAAGCTGAGAAACAAACTGGGATTAGATACCCCACTATGCTCAGCCGTAAACTTAGACATCCAACTACAATTAGATGTCCGCCAGGGTACTACGAGCATTAGCTTAAAACCCAAAGGACCTGACGGTGTCTCAGACCCCCCTAGAGGAGCCTGTTCTAGAACCGATAACCCCCGTTAAACCTCACCACTCCTAGCCATCCCAGCCTATATACCGCCGTCGTCAGCTTACCCTGTGAAGGTAATAAAAGTAAGCAAAATGGGTACAACCCAGAACGTCAGGTCGAGGTGTAGCGCATGAAGTGGAAAGAAATGGGCTACATTTTCTATCATAGAATATCACGAACATGCACTATGAAATAATGCTTGAAGGAGGATTTAGTAGTAAAAAGGAAATAGAGTGTCCTTTTGAACCCGGCTCTGAGACGCGTACACACCGCCCGTCACTCTCCCCTGTCAAAACGCACCCAAAATACATAATAATATAGCACTGACAAGGGGAGGCAAGTCGTAACACGGTAAGTGTACCGGAAGGTGCACTTGGATCAAACCCAGGGTGTGGCTGAGTTAGTCAAGCATCTCACTTACACCGAGAAGACATCCATGCAAGTTGGATCGCCCTGAGCCAAACAGCTAGCTTATCCACCAAAATTAACCAAACAATATAAATAAAACAAAATAGACAATAACATCAAAAACTAAACCATTCTTTTACCTGAGTATGGGAGACAGAAAAGGTCCAACCAAAGCAATAGAAACAGTACCGCAAGGGAAAGCTGAAAGAGAAATGAAACAACCCATATAAGCACAAAAAAGCAAAGATTAAACCTTGTACCTTTTGCATCATGATTTAGCCAGTAAATTCAAGCAAAGAGACCTTTAGTTTGAAACCCCGAAACCAGGTGAGCTACCCCGAGACAGCCTATTAAGGGCCAACCCGTCTCTGTGGCAAAAGAGTGGGAAGAGCTCCGGGTAGAAGTGACAGACCTACCGAACCTGGTGATAGCTGGTTGCCTAAGAAATGAATAGAAGTTCAGCCTCGTATACCTCAAATCAAATAAACTTAAAACAAGACACCAAGAGAAACACACGAGAGTTAGTTAAAGGGGGTACAGCCCCTTTAACAAAGGATACAACCTTACCAGGAGGATAAAGATCATAATGTACAAAACATACTGTTCTAGTGGGCCTAAAAGCAGCCACCTAAATAGAAAGCGTTAAAGCTCAGACAGAAATAAGTTTATTATTCTGATAAACAATCTTACTCCCCTAAATTCTATTAGGCTAATCCATGCCCCCATGGAAGAAATTATGCTAAAATGAGTAACAAGAAGGCCCGCCCTTCTCCTAGCACAAGTGTAAGCCAAATCGGACAAGCCATTGGCAACTAACGAACTCAACCCAAGAGAGTAATGTGAACCATAAAAAAACCAAGAAAACCCCACAACCAACCAATCGTTACCCCCACACTGGTGTGCTACTTAAAGGAAAGACTAAAAGAAAAGGAAGGAACTCGGCAAACACAAGCCTCGCCTGTTTACCAAAAACATCGCCTCCTGCAACAAAACTACGTATAGGAGGTCCAGCCTGCCCAGTGACTACAAGTTCAACGGCCGCGGTATTTTGACCGTGCAAAGGTAGCGCAATCACTTGTCTTTTAAATAGAGACCTGTATGAATGGCCAAACGAGGGCTTAACTGTCTCCCCTTTCCAGTCAGTGAAATTGATCTGCCCGTGCAGAAGCGGACATAATAATACAAGACGAGAAGACCCTTTGGAGCTTAAGGTACAAAACTCAACCACGTCAAGCAACTTAATAAAAAGCAAAAACTTTGTGGAATATGAGACTTTACCTTCGGTTGGGGCGACCACGGAGGAAAACAAAGCCTCCAAGTGGATTGGGAAAACCTCCTAAAACCAAGAGAGACATCTCTAAGCCACAGAACATCTGACCAAACATGATCCGGCCACCTAAAGCCGATCAACGAACCAAGTTACCCTAGGGATAACAGCGCAATCCTCTCCCAGAGTCCATATCGACGAGAGGGTTTACGACCTCGATGTTGGATCAGGACATCCTAATGGTGCAGCCGCTATTAAGGGTTCGTTTGTTCAACGATTAAAGTCCTACGTGATCTGAGTTCAGACCGGAGCAATCCAGGTCAGTTTCTATCTGTAACGCTACTTTTCCTAGTACGAAAGGATCGGAAAAGAGGGGCCCATACTTAAAGCACGCCCCACCCCTAATTTATGAAAACAAATAAATAAAGCAAAGGGAGAGCCAAAACCCCAGCTATCCAAAATAAGGACATACTGGGGTGGCAGAGCATGGTAAATTGCGAAAGGCCTAAGCCCTTTTACCCAGAGGTTCAAATCCTCTCCCCAGTTTATGCTAAACATCCTAATAACCCACCTAATTAACCCACTAGCCTACATCGTGCCTGTCCTACTAGCAGTAGCCTTCCTAACACTACTTGAACGAAAAGTACTAGGCTACATGCAACTACGAAAAGGACCTAACGTAGTAGGACCTTATGGACTACTACAACCAATCGCCGACGGAGTAAAACTATTTATTAAAGAACCAGTACGCCCATCTACATCATCCCCATTCCTATTCCTAGCCACCCCAATACTTGCACTAACCCTAGCCATAACCCTATGAGCACCAATACCAATACCACATCCCGTAACTGACCTAAACCTAGGAATCCTCTTCATCCTGGCCCTATCAAGCCTCGCAGTATATTCAATTTTAGGATCAGGATGGGCATCAAACTCAAAATACGCACTAATTGGTGCTCTACGAGCCGTAGCCCAAACAATTTCCTATGAAGTAAGCCTAGGACTTATTTTACTCTCAGTAATTATCTTCTCTGGCGGGTATACACTACAAACATTTAACATTACCCAAGAAAGCATCTGACTACTTGTACCCGCCTGACCACTAGCCGCAATATGATATATCTCAACACTAGCCGAAACAAACCGAGCACCATTTGACCTAACAGAAGGAGAATCAGAACTAGTCTCTGGCTTCAACGTAGAATATGCAGGAGGACCATTCGCCCTCTTTTTCTTAGCTGAGTACGCCAACATTCTACTAATAAATACCTTATCCGCCGTACTATTCCTAGGGGCCTCACACATCCCAAGCATCCCCGAACTAACAACAATCAACTTAATAACTAAAGCTGCACTACTATCAGTCCTATTCCTATGAGTACGAGCTTCCTACCCACGATTCCGATATGATCAACTAATACACCTAGTATGAAAAAACTTCCTCCCACTCACACTTGCCTTCGTATTATGACACACCGCCCTACCAATTGCACTAGCAGGGCTTCCCCCACAACTATAAACAAGGAACTGTGCCTGAATGCCCAAGGACCACTTTGATAGAGTGACTTATAGGGGTTAAAATCCCCTCAGTTCCTAGAAAGAAGGGAATTGAACCCATACTCAAGAGATCAAAACTCTTGGTGCTTCCTTTACACCACTTTCTAAGGCGGGGTCAGCTAATCAAGCTTTCGGGCCCATACCCCGAACATGACGGTTAAAGTCCCTCCTCCGCCAATGAACCCATATGTACTTATAATTCTACTATCCAGCCTGGGACTAGGAACTACCCTAACCTTTGCCAGCTCCCACTGACTATTAGCCTGAATGGGACTAGAAATTAATACCCTGGCAATTACCCCATTAATAGCACAACATCACCACCCACGTGCAGTAGAGGCAACCACAAAATACTTCCTAACTCAAGCCACAGCAGCAGCAATAATTCTCTTCGCAAGCACAACAAATGCCTGAATAACAGGAGAATGAAGCATCAATGACCTATCAAACCCCATCGCCAGCACAATGTTCATAACTGCTCTAGCCCTAAAAATTGGACTCGCACCAATACATTTCTGAATACCAGAAGTTATACAAGGATTAGACCTCCTAACCGGACTAATTTTATCCACCTGACAAAAACTTGCCCCATTCGCACTAATTATTCAAACAGCCCAAACCATTGACCCCCTACTATTAACCACATTAGGGGTCGCATCCACACTAGTAGGGGGATGAGGAGGACTAAACCAAACCCAACTACGAAAAATCCTGGCCTACTCCTCAATCGCACATATAGGGTGAATAATTATCGTCATCCAATACGCCCCACAACTCACCTTAATCGCACTAGGAACATACATCATTATAACATCCGCAGCATTCCTTACCCTAAAAACATCATTTACCACTAAAATTAATACACTCGCAACTACCTGATCAAAAACCCCAATCCTAGCATCAACCACAGCCCTAGCACTACTATCACTAGGAGGCCTACCCCCACTCACAGGATTTTTACCAAAATGACTAATTCTGCAAGAACTAACAAAACAAGACCTCCCAATTATTGCCACAGCCATAGCCCTAGCCGCCCTAATTAGCCTATACTTTTATCTACGACTATGTTACGCAATAACACTAACCATCTCACCCAACACAATCAACGCAACCACCCCATGACGAACCCAAACAACCCAAAACTCCCTACCACTGGCCCTATTTACTATAGCCGCCCTAGGACTACTACCAATAACCCCAACCATTATAATACTAACCACCTAGGGACTTAGGATAATATTAGACCAAAAGCCTTCAAAGCTCTAAGTAGAAGTGAAAATCTTCTAGTCCCTGACTAAGACCTACAAGAAATTAACTTGCATCTCCTGATTGCAAATCAGATATTTTTATTAAACTAAGGCCTTACTAGATGGGAAGGCCTCGATCCTACAAACTCTTAGTTAACAGCTAAGCGCTCAAACCAGCGAGCATCCATCTACTTTTCCCGCCGTTTGACCCAGCAAGGCGGGAAAAGCCCCGGCAGAGTATTAATCTGCGTCTTCGGATTTGCAATCCAATGTGTTCTCCACCACGGGGCTATGATAGGGAGAGGACTTAAACCTCTGTCTTCGGGGCTACAACCCACCGCCTAAGCACTCGGCCACCCTACCTGTGGCAATCACGCGCTGATTCTTCTCTACTAACCACAAAGACATTGGTACCCTTTATCTCGTATTTGGTGCCTGAGCCGGAATAGTAGGAACCGCCTTAAGCCTTCTCATTCGGGCCGAGCTAAGCCAACCCGGATCGCTTCTAGGCGACGACCAAATTTATAATGTTATCGTTACTGCTCACGCCTTTGTAATAATTTTCTTTATAGTAATGCCAATCCTCATTGGCGGATTTGGAAACTGACTCGTACCACTAATGATCGGAGCCCCAGACATGGCATTCCCTCGTATAAATAACATAAGCTTCTGACTTCTGCCCCCATCATTCCTGCTGCTATTAGCCTCTTCTGGTGTTGAAGCCGGGGCTGGAACAGGGTGAACAGTATATCCACCTCTTGCGGGTAATTTAGCCCACGCAGGAGCATCAGTTGACCTAACAATTTTCTCACTTCATTTAGCAGGGGTTTCATCAATTCTAGGGGCCATTAATTTCATTACTACAACCATCAACATGAAACCTCCAGCCATCTCACAATACCAGACACCTTTATTCGTCTGATCCGTACTTGTAACTGCCGTGCTACTTCTCCTATCACTACCAGTCCTAGCCGCTGGTATTACAATGCTCCTAACAGATCGAAATCTTAATACCACATTCTTCGACCCAGCGGGAGGAGGAGATCCAATTCTCTACCAACACTTATTCTGATTCTTCGGTCACCCAGAAGTCTATATTCTTATTCTTCCAGGGTTCGGTATTATCTCCCACGTCGTAGCTTACTACTCAGGTAAAAAAGAACCGTTTGGCTACATAGGAATGGTTTGAGCAATGATGGCCATCGGCCTTTTAGGGTTCATTGTATGGGCCCATCACATGTTCACTGTTGGAATAGACGTAGACACTCGTGCATACTTTACATCTGCAACCATAATTATTGCCATTCCAACCGGTGTAAAAGTATTTAGCTGACTTGCCACACTTCATGGAGGATCAATTAAATGAGAAACTCCTATACTATGGGCTCTCGGGTTCATTTTCCTATTTACAGTAGGAGGACTCACAGGAATTGTTTTATCCAATTCATCCCTTGATATTGTACTCCACGACACATATTATGTAGTTGCACACTTCCACTACGTACTGTCAATGGGTGCTGTATTCGCCATTATAGCAGCTTTCGTACACTGATTCCCGCTACTAACTGGATATACCCTACATAGCGCCTGAACAAAAATCCACTTCGGAGTAATGTTCATTGGAGTTAACCTCACATTCTTCCCACAACACTTCCTAGGCCTAGCAGGTATGCCACGACGATACTCTGACTACCCAGATGCCTATGCTCTGTGAAACACAGTATCATCTATTGGATCCCTAATTTCTCTAGTAGCAGTAATCATATTCCTATTCATCCTATGAGAAGCCTTTGCCGCCAAACGAGAAGTATTGTCTGTAGAATTAACTATAACAAACGTAGAATGACTTCACGGCTGCCCTCCTCCTTACCATACGTATGAGGAACCAGCATTTGTCCAAATTCAATCAAACTAACGAGAAAGGGAGGAATTGAACCCCCATATGCTGGTTTCAAGCCAGCCACATAACCACTCTGTCACTTCCTTCTAAAGACATTAGTAAAGCGCAAATTACACCACCTTGTCAAGGTGGAATCGTAGGTTAGATCCCTGCATGTCTTAAGCTAAAAACTTAATGGCACATCCAACACAACTAGGATTCCAAGACGCGGCATCACCCGTTATAGAAGAGCTTCTACACTTCCACGACCACGCACTAATAATTGTACTCCTAATTAGCACTTTAGTATTATATATTATTACTGCAATGGTTTCAACTAAACTTACTAACAAATATATTCTAGACTCCCAAGAAATCGAAATCGTATGAACTATCCTGCCAGCCGTTATTTTAGTCTTAATCGCCCTACCATCATTACGCATTTTATATCTTATAGACGAAATTAACGACCCCCACCTAACAATTAAAGCAATAGGACATCAATGATACTGAAGCTACGAGTATACAGATTATGAAAATCTAGGCTTTGATTCCTACATAGTCCCAACTCAAGACCTTGCCCCAGGACAATTCCGACTCCTAGAAACTGACCATCGAATGGTTGTTCCTATAGAATCCCCAGTCCGTGTCCTAGTATCCGCTGAAGATGTACTACACTCATGAGCTGTCCCATCTCTAGGCGTAAAAATAGACGCAGTACCAGGACGATTAAATCAAACCGCCTTCATCGCCTCACGCCCAGGTGTATTCTATGGACAATGCTCCGAAATCTGTGGTGCCAATCACAGCTTTATGCCAATCGTAGTAGAAGCAGTCCCACTAGAACATTTCGAAAACTGATCCTCACTAATACTAGAAGACGCCTCGCTAGGAAGCTAAATATTGGACAAAGCATTGGCCTTTTAAGCCAAAGATTGGTGATTCCCGACCACCCCTAGTGAAATGCCACAATTAAACCCCGGCCCTTGATTCGCAATTTTAGTATTCTCCTGACTAATTTTCTTAACTATTATTCCAACTAAAATCTTAAACCACGTTTCACCAAACGAACCAACCCCAGTAAGTGCTGAAAAACACAAAACTGAATCCTGAGACTGACCATGATAGCAAGCTTCTTCGACCAATTCGCAAGCCCATCTTACCTGGGAATCCCCCTAATTGCCATCGCAATCGCACTGCCATGAGTCCTTTACCCAACCCCATCATCTCGATGAATTAATAATCGACTTATCACAATTCAAGGATGATTTATTAACCGATTCACAAACCAATTATTAATACCCTTAAACGTGGGAGGCCACAAATGAGCACTCCTGCTAGCCTCCTTAATAATTTTCCTAATTACCATTAATATACTAGGCCTGCTCCCATATACCTTCACACCTACAACACAATTATCACTCAACATAGGATTTGCCGTGCCACTTTGACTTGCCACAGTAATTATTGGAATGCGAAATCAGCCAACAGTTGCACTAGGACATCTTTTACCAGAAGGAACACCTATTCCACTAATTCCAGTACTTATTATCATCGAAACAATTAGCCTATTTATCCGACCACTAGCCCTAGGAGTCCGACTCACAGCAAATTTAACTGCGGGCCACCTACTAATTCAATTAATCGCTACGGCCGTATTTGTCCTACTACCTATAATACCAACAGTAGCAATCCTAACCGCCACTGTACTCTTCCTACTGACACTATTAGAAGTTGCAGTAGCAATAATTCAAGCCTATGTATTTGTACTACTCCTAAGCCTATACTTACAAGAAAACGTCTAATGGCCCACCAAGCACATGCCTATCATATAGTTGATCCAAGCCCATGACCCCTAACCGGAGCAATCGCTGCACTACTAATAACATCCGGCTTAGCAATCTGATTCCACTTCCACTCAACAACACTAATAACTCTAGGATTAATTCTTCTACTCCTCACAATATACCAATGATGACGAGACATTATCCGAGAAGGAACCTTCCAAGGCCACCATACACCCCCAGTACAAAAAGGGCTACGATATGGAATAATCTTATTTATTACTTCTGAAGTCTTCTTCTTCCTGGGATTCTTCTGAGCCTTCTACCACTCAAGCTTAGCACCAACACCAGAACTAGGAGGATGCTGACCTCCCACAGGAATCACCCCGCTAGACCCCTTCGAAGTGCCACTTCTTAACACAGCCGTACTTCTAGCATCAGGAGTTACAGTAACATGAGCTCACCACAGCATCATAGAAGGAGAGCGAAAACAAGCAATTCAATCTCTAGCATTAACTATTCTACTAGGACTTTACTTTACTGCTCTCCAAGCTATAGAATATTACGAAGCACCATTCACAATTGCAGACGGAGTTTATGGCTCAACATTCTTCGTAGCCACAGGATTCCATGGACTGCACGTCATTATTGGATCATCTTTCCTGGCCGTATGTTTTCTACGCCAAGTCCAATACCACTTCACATCCGAACATCACTTTGGCTTTGAAGCCGCTGCCTGATACTGACATTTCGTCGACGTAGTATGACTATTCCTCTACGTATCCATCTACTGATGAGGCTCATAAATCTTTCTAGTATTAAAGTTAGTATAAGTGACTTCCAATCACACGGTCTTGGTTAAACCCCAAGGAAAGATAATGAATCTAATTATAACCATTCTAGTTATTACAGTAGCCCTATCCTTAATTTTAGCAATTGTATCCTTTTGACTCCCACAAATAAACCCAGACGCAGAAAAACTATCCCCCTACGAATGTGGATTTGATCCACTAGGATCCGCCCGACTCCCCTTCTCCCTACGCTTTTTCTTAGTAGCAATTCTATTTCTACTATTTGACCTAGAAATTGCCCTTCTCCTCCCCCTTCCATGAGGAGACCAACTCCACAACCCTACCGGAACATTCTTCTGAGCCACAACAGTCCTAATCTTACTAACTCTTGGCCTAATTTATGAGTGAACTCAAGGCGGCCTAGAATGAGCAGAATAGGGAGTTAGTCCAAAACAAGACCTCTGATTTCGGCTCAGAAAATCGTGGTTTAATTCCACGGCCCCCTTATGACACCCGTACATTTTAGCTTCAGCTCAGCATTCATTCTAGGATTAATAGGATTAGCATTCCACCGCACCCACCTGCTCTCTGCACTTCTTTGCTTAGAAGGAATAATATTATCTCTATTTATTGCACTGGCCCTATGAGCGCTACAATTCGAATCCACAGGATTTTCTACAGCCCCAATACTGCTCTTAGCCTTCTCCGCTTGTGAAGCAAGCACAGGCTTAGCATTACTAGTTGCCACAGCCCGTACTCACGGAACCGACCGCCTACAAAACCTAAACCTACTACAATGCTAAAAGTATTAATCCCCACAATCATGCTATTCCCAACAATTTGACTAGTCTCCCCAAAATGACTATGAACAACTACAACCGCACATAGCCTCCTAATTGCCTTCATTAGCCTAACATGACTAAAATGAACATCAGAGACAGGATGAACCTCCTCCAACATATATCTGGCTACAGACCCACTATCAACCCCACTCCTCGTACTAACATGCTGATTACTCCCATTAATAATTTTAGCCAGCCAAAACCATATTAACCCAGAGCCAATTAGCCGGCAACGCTCATATATTACACTCCTCGCCTCACTACAAACTTTCCTAATTATAGCATTTGGCGCCACCGAAATCATTATATTCTACATTATATTTGAAGCCACACTAATCCCAACCCTTATTATTATTACTCGATGAGGAAACCAAACTGAACGCCTTAATGCAGGAACCTACTTCTTATTTTATACCCTAGCAGGATCCCTCCCGCTCCTAGTTGCCCTACTCCTACTCCAACAATCTACAGGAACACTATCAATACTAGTATTACAATATTCACAACCGCTACAACTCAACTCTTGAGGCCACATAATCTGATGAGCCGGATGCTTAATTGCATTTCTAGTGAAAATACCACTATATGGAGTACACCTGTGACTACCAAAAGCACACGTAGAAGCCCCAGTAGCAGGATCCATAGTACTTGCAGCAGTACTGCTAAAACTAGGAGGCTACGGAATAATACGAATAATAGTTATACTAGACCCACTATCAAAAGAACTTGCCTACCCATTTATTATCTTAGCTCTCTGAGGAATCATCATAACCGGCTCAATTTGCCTCCGACAAACAGACCTAAAGTCCCTAATCGCTTACTCATCAGTAAGCCATATGGGCTTAGTAGCAGGAGGAATCTTAATCCAAACCCCATGAGGATTCTCAGGAGCAATTATTCTAATAATTGCCCACGGACTAGTATCCTCAGCATTATTCTGCCTAGCTAATACAGCATACGAACGAACCCACAGCCGAACAATAATTCTTGCCCGAGGACTACAAGTAATTTTCCCACTAACTGCAGTCTGATGATTCATCGCCAACCTCGCAAACTTAGCACTCCCACCCCTACCCAACCTAATGGGAGAACTCATGATTATCACAACCCTATTCAACTGATCACCATGAACAATTTTACTAACAGGATTAGGCACATTAATTACAGCCGGTTACTCCCTATATATGTTCCTTATATCACAACGAGGCCCAACACCAAACCATATCACAGGACTTCAACCATTCCACACCCGAGAACATTTACTAATAACCATACACCTGATTCCAGTTCTCCTCCTAGTAACAAAACCAGAACTCATATGAGGATGATGCTACTGTAAGTATAGTTTAACCAAAATATTAGATTGTGATTCTAAAGACAGGGGTTAAAATCCCCTTACTCACCAAGGAAGTACAGAAAATAGTAAGCACTGCTAATCCTTACCTACCATGGTTAAAATCCGTGGCTTCCTTGCGCTTTCAAAGGATAACAGTTCATCCATTGGTCTTAGGAACCAAAAACTCTTGGTGCAAATCCAAGTGGAAGCTAAAATGGCACTAATTATACACTCATCACTCATCCTAATCTTTTTCATTTTATTATACCCGCTAATTACCACATTAAACCCAAACCAACAAGAATCTAAACTAGCAGAAATAACCAAAACTGCCGTCAGCTCTGCATTCTTCATTAGCCTTCTACCGCTAATAATTTTTCTCAACCTAAAAACAGAAGGCATTATTACAAACTGACACTGAATAAATACCCAAACATTTGACATCAATATTAGTTTCAAATTTGACCACTACTCCCTAATCTTTGTTCCAATCGCCCTATATGTTACTTGATCAATTCTAGAATTTGCATTATGATACATACACTCCGACCCCTATATTAATCGATTCTTCAAATACCTACTAACATTCTTAGTAGCTATAATTATTCTAGTTACAGCCAACAACATATTTCAATTATTCATTGGCTGAGAAGGAGTAGGAATTATATCATTCCTATTAATCGGATGGTGGCACGGACGAGCAGACGCTAACACAGCAGCCCTCCAAGCTGTCATCTACAACCGAGTAGGAGACATCGGACTAATCATAACTATGGCCTGACTCGCAACAAACCTCAACTCCTGAGAAATTCAACAGATCTTCACCCTATCAAAAAACTTTGACATAACAATTCCCCTAATAGGACTTGCCTTGGCAGCAACAGGAAAATCAGCCCAATTTGGCCTTCACCCATGACTTCCTTCCGCCATAGAAGGTCCTACGCCAGTATCCGCCCTACTCCACTCAAGTACTATAGTTGTTGCAGGAATTTTCCTGCTAATCCGCCTCCACCCCCTAATAGAAGACAACCAACTAGCACTAACAATCTGCCTCTGCTTAGGAGCATTAACCTCACTATTTACAGCCACCTGTGCGCTAACCCAAAATGATATCAAAAAAATCGTAGCTTTTTCAACATCAAGTCAGCTAGGACTAATAATAGTTACAATTGGACTAAACCAACCACAACTTGCATTCCTTCACATCTGCACACACGCCTTCTTCAAAGCCATACTATTCCTGTGCTCAGGCTCAATTATTCATAGCCTAAATGACGAACAAGACATCCGAAAAATAGGTGGACTATTTAACATCATACCTGCCACCTCAACCTACTTCACAATTGGCAGCTTAGCTTTAACAGGAACCCCCTTCCTAGCAGGATTCTTCTCAAAAGACGCAATCATCGAAGCCCTAAACACCTCTTACCTAAACGCCTGGGCCCTAATCCTCACACTCATCGCCACATCATTTACCGCAGTCTACAGCTTCCGACTAGTATATTTCGTAATCATGGGAACTCCACGATTCCTACCCCTATCCCCAATTAATGAAAATAATCCACTAGTAATTAATTCAATTAAACGTCTTGCCTGAGGAAGCATTATTGCAGGCTTCATCATTACACACAACTTCCTACCTATAAAAACACCAATCATAACAATACCAACTACCCTTAAAATAGCAGCCCTCCTAGTAACCATTACAGGCCTACTAGTAGCCATAGACCTAGCCAACATAACAAGCAAACAAGTAAAAATTACCCCAATAATTCCCACACATCACTTTTCAAACATACTAGGATTTTTCCCAGCAATTACCCACCGCCTCCTTCCAAAACTTAACCTCACCCTAGGACAATCAGCCGCTACTCAACTAGACAAAACATGACTCGAAGCCGTCGGACCAAAAGGCCTAGCCCTAACACAAACAATTATAGCAAAAATTACAAATGACATCACACGAGGAATAATTAAAACATACCTAACCATCTTCCTCCTAACATTAATCTTAGCCACTATCCCAGTACTACTCTAAACTGCTCGAAGGGTCCCACGACTTAAACCACGAGTAAGTTCCAACACAACAAGCAAGGTTAAAAGCAACACCCAAGCACAAATAACTAACATCCCCCCACCAGACGAATATATAACAGCTACACCACTAATATCCCCACGCAAAACAGAAAACTCTTTCAACCCATCAACAACTACTCAAGAACCCTCATATCAACCTCCTCAAAAAAGTCCCGCCACCAAACCAACCCCTAATAAATAAACCAAAACATACCCTAACACGGAACGACTACCCCAAGCCTCCGGGAAAGGCTCAGCAGCCAAAGCTGCCGAATAAGCAAAAACTACAAGTATTCCCCCTAAATAGATTAAAAAAAGGACCAACGACAAAAAAGAGCCACCATGACCAACCAAAACTCCACACCCAACCCCAGCTGCAACCACCAACCCAAGCGCAGCAAAATAAGGTGTAGGATTAGAAGCAACAGCAACTAAACCTACAACTAAAGCCATCAATAATAAAAACATAAAATAGGTCATAATTCTTGCTCAGACTTTAACCGAGACCAATGACTTGAAGAACCACCGTTGTTATTCAACTACAAGAACCACTAATGGCAAGCCTACGAAAAACACACCCCCTCATTAAAATCGCTAACGACGCACTAGTCGACCTACCAGCACCATCCAACATCTCAGCATGATGAAACTTCGGATCCCTACTAGGATTATGCTTAATTACCCAAATTTTAACCGGACTATTCCTAGCCATACACTATACCTCAGACATTTCAACAGCATTCTCATCAGTAACCCACATCTGCCGAGACGTCAACTACGGCTGACTAATCCGTAATATTCATGCCAACGGAGCATCATTCTTCTTCATCTGCATTTATATACACATTGCTCGAGGCCTATACTACGGATCCTACCTATATAAAGAAACTTGAAATATTGGAGTAGTCCTCCTACTACTAGTTATAATAACAGCCTTTGTCGGCTACGTTCTCCCCTGAGGACAAATATCATTCTGAGGTGCTACAGTAATTACAAACCTATTATCTGCCGTACCTTACATAGGAGATATATTAGTCCAATGAATTTGAGGTGGCTTCTCAGTAGATAATGCAACACTAACACGATTCTTCGCATTCCACTTCCTACTACCATTCGTCATCGCCGCCGCAACCGTCCTCCACCTCTTATTCCTCCACGAAACAGGTTCAAACAACCCAATTGGACTAAACTCAGATGCAGACAAAATCTCATTCCATCCATATTTCACATACAAAGATCTCCTCGGGTTCGTAGTTATACTTCTAGCCCTTACACTACTTGCACTATTTTCACCAAACCTACTAGGAGACCCAGAAAACTTCACCCCTGCAAATCCCCTAGTTACTCCTCCGCACATTAAACCAGAATGATACTTCCTATTTGCTTACGCCATCCTACGGTCGATCCCAAACAAACTAGGAGGTGTCCTCGCATTACTATTCTCAATTCTAGTACTAATAGTAGTACCCCTTCTACACACCTCAAAACAACGAGGATTGACATTCCGCCCAATCACTCAATTCTTATTCTGAACCTTAGTAGCAGACATAATTATTCTAACATGAATTGGGGGTATACCAGTAGAACACCCATTCATCATTATTGGACAAATTGCATCCGTGCTATACTTCGCACTATTCCTTATCTTTATTCCACTAGCAGGGTGGTTAGAAAATAAAGCACTAGAATGAGCTTGCCCTAGTAGCTTAGCCTAAAAGCATCGGTCTTGTAATCCGAAGATCGGAGGTTAAATTCCTCCCTAGCGCCCAGAAAAGAGAGATTTTAACTCCCACCCCTGGCTCCCAAAGCCAGAATTCTAAACTAAACTATTTTCTGGGATTAACATCCCTATATGGTCTAGTACATAATATGCATAATATTACATTAATGTATTAGTACATCTATGTATTATCACCAACTCATTTTTTTAACCATAAAGCAAGTACTAAATTTTAAGGTATGCATAAAGCATAATATCAAGATTCAGAATTAAATTGTTTGAACCCGGGAAATAGATTAATTCCCCAATAATATCGACCCCAACATTTTCCTTGTAAGATCAACAGTAATCTTACTTAACTATTTTAATGTAGTAAGAAACCACCAACCAATTTATATAAAGGTATATCATGCATGATAGAATCAGGGACAATAACTGTGGGGGTCGCACAATATGAACTATTACTGGCATCTGGTTCCTATTTCAGGGGCATATAATGTAATCTCCCTCCATAATTAATTATACTGGCATCTGATTAATGGTGTAGTACATATGTCTCGTTACCCACCATGCCGAGCATTCTTTTATATGCATAGGGTATCTCTTTTTTGGTTTCCTTTCATCTTACATCTCAGAGTGCAAATTCAGATGTTAAAATAAGGTTGAACATTTCTCCTGCTTGCGACAATATATATTAATTATATTAAGACATAATTTAAGCATTACATTCTTCTAAGTCAAGTGCATAACATATTCATCTATTGTTCAACTATACTTATACTATGATGCCCCCTTTGGTTTTTGCGCGACAAACCCCCCTACCCCCCTACGCTCAGCAAATCCTGTTTTCCTTGTCAAACCCCGAAACCAAGGAGGACTCGAGAACGTACAAGCCAACAAGTCGAGATATGGGTTGGCTATCCTACATTATATATATATATATATATATATATGCGTCAATTTTTACATTTCCACAAATTGACATTAACCCAAAAAGCCGGGTAAAAATTTTACAAAAAATAATCAACACTGAATATTCTAACATTATAATCA